CTCTATCCATACGTGCAAAAATCGTAGCAAGAATCTACTCTATTCCATAGCTATTTGGAACTGGAATTGACGAACAAGGAATACCTATATTAGTGTTTAGTAGTTTCAAATAGATTTCTATTTGGGGCGTGGCCAAGTGGTAAGGCAACGGGTTTTGGTCCCGCTATCCGGAGGTTCGAATCCTTCCGTCCCAGAGCATACTCCTTTTATATATCAGAATAACGATATCCGAATCTAAATTGCTCTTTTTTTTGTTTTTAATAACCTTCTTTTTTTTTTGTTTTTTAATAACCTTCTTTCTAAGAGTCAAATATTGGAGAAAGTGTGATTCTTGCTTTTGATTTTGAATGATTTCTTAAGATTGACACTCGAAGAACTGCGAGATTGGTGGATCTATTCTATCGAGTTATTTGATCTATCGGGTTATTTGAAGATGCAAGGTAGATTCAAAAAAATTAGTTTATTTGTGTTATTTATAATATTCGTGATATTAATATTTTCGTAATATTATTATTAATGATATTCTTTTTTTTTTACTAATATTATATATTATACTTTTCTATTCTAATAAAATCTAATAAAAAAAATATATATATATATTGCATTCATACAATATGGGTTAGTTTGAATTCTTATTGAGGCTTTTTCTTCCTAAATTATATATTTATTTCATATAGCATATAGAAGGAAATTTATTTCATATAATATAGAAGGAAATTTATTTCATTATTTCATATAGAAGGAAGAAGTATAGATAGATTACTATGGATCGACTGAACCGATGACTATTCATGATTCCATAATTGAATAAATGTTCCAAACTAGAGGAATGTTATGGTAAAACTTCGTTTGAAACGATGTGGTAGAAAGCAACGTGCGACTTGAAGGACATGATCGGCTGTGGATGTCAAAACCCACCACTTTCCATTATGTAGAAATGAAGGTGCTTTTTGCTCGACATCCTTTGTTCTATTATAATCCGGCTTTTTGTTGGGTTGTAATGTAAATAGTACAGGATGGAGCTCGAAGAGAAACATCTATTTTTCAGGGGCAAGGATCTAGGGTTAGTTAATGGAAATCAATAAGTTGGAACAACTTCGTAAGTCTATTTTTGATATAGAAATCGAAAGGATCCGATTCAAACTATTTTCAAATCAAAAAGAAAATTGTTGGAATTGGTAAAACTCTTTCGATCAAAAGTATATCATGCGGGAATTAATCGTTCATATGATTCTTTGATAGAAAGAAAAAAAGAGAGAAAAAAAGGGCATGTTGCTGCCATTTTTGAAATGATTAAATATCGCCGAAGTAATGTCTAAACCCAATGATTCAAGGAAAAGATAAAAGATCCTAGAACAAGGAAATACCCTTTTCAATTTTCTCAACAACTAGATTAAAATGAAGAATCGAAATAGATTCTAAGCGAGACAAACAAAAAAGGGGTTAGAGACCACTCAATAAAAGAATGCCTAAGGATTTTTTTTGAGCATTTTGAGAGTTATTTGACTTGAGTTATGAGAGTACGAATGCTTTTTTCTTCTTTTTTTTTTTCGAAAAAAAAGACGGTTTAAATGTCTAATTGATTTGCTGGTTTATGGATTTTTTTGACATTCTAATTCCATACATAGACATAACTTTTAATTAATCATTTTTTTCTCGAGCCGTACGAGGATAAAACTTCTTATACGTTTCTAGGGGGGGTATTATTTAACTACATCTATCCCAATGAGCCGTTTATCGAATTGTTGCAATTGATGTTCGATCCCGAAGAGAGGGAAGAGATCTTCGAAAAGTGGGTTTTTATGATCCGATAAATAATCAAACCTATTTAAATGTTCCCGCGATTCTCTATTTCCTTGAAAAAGGAGCTCAACCCACAGGAACTGTTCATGATATTTTAAAGAAGGCGGGGGTTTTTACAGAACTTAGTCTTAATCAAACAAAATTCAATTAATGAAATACAAAAAGAGGGTGTGGATGATTCATATCTAGCTTTGTATAAATTTTTCTTTATTATTTCCTCCCCCCTCTTTTGTTCTATTCATACTAATAAATTTATTATTCGTATTTCTTATTACTATGCTACTATAGAATATTGCTACTCTACTATAGAATATATTCTATAGAATACCGTGTTCTATAACAACAAAACCAGATTTTATGGAGCTAATTTTATTGATATAAAATATAGAGAAAAAAGATCAATTGAATAAATGAAGTAATTGCATTTTTAAAAATAACATAAAATAAGATAAAAAACAGATAAAATAACATATAACATATAAAAATAGAAAATATTAATAATAATAAAAAAAAAAAATAATAATTATAATAAAAAAATTGACTTAATTCTTTTTTTTTTTTCATTGTATTTTTTATAGTTTATAGTCTTTTTTCTATTCTTTATTCTTTTCTCAACTCTCAACATTTCTATTCAAAATTTACAATCATATTGACAACAGCGTATTGAACAAATATAATTCGATCATAGATAAATAGA